CTGCCAATCAAATTCGTCGTAAGACTCATAATGATCAATTTTACGAAGATCCCATTCTATTCCGGAAGCTCGTAGCATTGGTCCCGATAAACCCCAATTTAATGCCTCGTCTTCCCCAATAATGCCTATGCCTTCAACTCGTTCTAAAAAAATAGGATTCCGGGTAATAAGTTTTTGATACTCAGCAAGCCCTGTTAAAAAATAATCGCAAAAATCCAAACATTTATCTATCCAGCCATAGGGTAGATCGGCAGCCACTCCTCCAATACGAAAATAATTATGCATCATTCGCATACCAGTGGCAGCTTCGAATAGGTCATATATCAATTCTCTTTCTCGAAAAATATAGAAGAAAGGGGTCTGCGCACCAATATCCGCCATAAAAGGACCGAGCCATAACAAATGAGAAGCTATCCGACTCAACTCCAACATAATGACTCTGATATAGCTAGCCCTTTTAGGTACTTGAATATTGCCTAATTGTTCGGGTCCATTTATGGTTATTGCTTCTGTGAACATAGTAGCTAAATAATCCCAACGTGTTACATAAGGCAAATATTGTATAATTGTTCGGTTTTCTGCAATTTTCTCCATCCCTCTATGTAAATAACCCAATATTGGTTCGCAGTCGACAACATCTTCACCATCTAGAGTAACGATGAGTCGAAGAACACCGTGCATTGATGGGTGCTGAGGCCCCATATTAACTATCATGAGGTCTTTTCTTGTAGTTGGTGCAGTCATAAGTTTTTTACCGATTCATTCTTCCATGAATTACTGAAAGTGAAAAGAAGTTCATCAAAATTTAATCGAAACATAAAACATATAAGTGAAAATGAAATGACTCTTCAAATTAATCAAATTAACGAGTTTTTGTCTCTCGAATGTCCAACTGATTAATTAATTCTTTATAACGTACTCTATTTTTTTTTGCCAAATAAGCTAGCAGTCGTTGACGTTTTCCCAAAATTTTCTTCAAACCTCTCTGAGATAAATAGTCTTTTTTGTGAAATTCTAAATGTGAAGTAAGTCTCCGTATCTTATTGGTAAAATTGAATACTTGAAATTCAACAGATCCTCTCTTTTCTTCTTGAGAAATAACTGAAATGACAGAATTTTTTACCATAAACGAATTTCCCCTTTCTTTATTTTACAGATATGGATTTTATCGAATTTTAGCGATCAGTAATAATAATGCCAGTAATTTGAACGTGTTATATAGACTTAATTTCTTTATGAACCCCTAATTTTATCAATTCCAATAAATTAATCAATTTTTAAATTTGATTCAGATAGGAATTCAAAAAGGTGGTAGGTACGTTTTTTTCATTCACAAAAGCTAATAATTTAAACCTAAAATGAAAAAGATTCTGTTGATTCATTTCTAGATCTAATTGATACCTTATTGATTTAGTATTGTCTATTCGAATTAGATTCGAATGAGATATAAGACAAGGCATGTGTGCATTTGTTTGCTTTCAGATACTCTATACGAGACAGGGTATATAGTACTATCAATTAATTTTCAATCGTGGATACATATGTATTCTTAAGATACTGAAACGACTACCATTATTGGTATCAAACCAATAACGATTTATACAAGCTAAATCTTCTAATCGATAATTAGGCCAAATAAAGAACTTAAATTTAATTAATTCATTTTTATCTTTATAAAGAGGTTTCCTTTCATCCAAAAATTGACTCCAGTTTTTTACATTGGTTTCGTTGCAAAATACTGAATTTCTATCGACGCCATTCCAATTCAAAGAATTAAAAAAACTTTTAATTCTCAATTCTCTACGACGTCTAGACCATAAAATATTTTCAGGAACAAGCAAATCAAAATTCTTTTTATCAACATATCTTTGTTCTCGGTATCTTTGATTAGTTTGGTGTTTACTTTTATGAACCAATGAAAGACCTATAGTTTGATACATAATAAATTGTCCATTATTTTTTACAGACAACCTAATAGGTTCGATAATAAATTCCGCCCTCTTCATCAATTCTGCAAGAGTTAAATTCTCCCGAATCCGCATTATATCCAAACTCATTTCTCCCCTTTGAATTGACGATATAGTAATTTTGTTTGGATTTATCAGTCGAAGCAGCAAACAATATACCTTGATATTTTCCATCATTCTTTTACTCATATTCAAGTTCCATTTCAATTGAAAAAGCAAATAACGTTTCAAGAACAAATCTAGTTCTGCTTCCGTGTTGCTTTTGTATTTTTTTGTCTTTTTATTTGTGTCTGATTCCGCGTAATCTTTTTCAAGATCGTTTTGCTGTTTTGAGAAAACAGGAATCATATTTCCTTTGTTTTCTATATCTGATCCACGCTCTCTTTTTCCTTGACTTGCGGGTTCTTTTACTTCTTGAATTCGATTCTTTATTTTTTTATTTGATTTTGATGGTATAAAAAAGTTTTGTTTTTGGTTTTTATTTTGACTAACATTTTCATTTTCATTTGTATTCAAATTTAAAAGAAGTAATTTGCTTGGTATAATCCACGGTTTTATTTTGTATACATTATAAAGTAGTACATATTTTGGTAATAAACAAAATTCCCGATGAAATATGGGACGATTAAATATTTTTTCATTCATTCCCATCCAATCAAAAAAGACTTTTTTCGAATTTTTTTTAGTTTTTTCTGGATTTTGATGAGTTGTAAGATAAAAAAGGCCTTTTTTATCAATTTTATCAATTATTTGATATTGATAATTATTAATACCAATTTGAGTATTTGGATTACTGTTGGTATCGATCTTAACCCAAGCCTCAATATCTCTTTTTTTTCTAACATAAAAATGGATAATTTTCCAATCAAAATATTTTCTATCGAACTTTCTTTCTATATCTATAATATTGCCCTTTCTTAGATAATTATTGATATGAAGATTGACGGGCATATCAAAAAGGTTGTGTTTGGACGTGTTGGAATTATAAGAAATTTTGAAGTTCTTATTTACTTGAAAGGATAATCTAGAAATAAATGAGTCACTTTTATTTTCATAATTAATCGATTTATATGATAAAAGATCATATCTATAACATTTTTTAAAATTATCTTTTTTGTTTGATAATGAATAAAGTTCAGAATCATTTTCTTTTTTGTAATGAATTAATTGGTCTTTTTCATATGAATTCCATTTGTTTAAGTTTATATTTTTATTTTGAACCATACAACTTTGATTAACCCTAGTTCGCCATTTTTTTGGCATTAATCTAGACCATCTAATCTGAGATAAATCGTATTGATAATGCCCTCTTAACCAGTTTTTCCATTGATTGATTCTATAACTCTGAAGTTTCTTATGTTTTAATTCAGAATGAAATATTCCTAGTGTTTTAAAATAGTCCTTTATTTTAGTCTTAAGGAAAAAAGACGTTCTGTTATATTGAAGAACAGATCTAAATTTAGACAAATTAATAACTTGGGTTTGTGATAATTTGTAAAATACATATGCTTGTGACAAGTAGGATAAATCAAAAAAAATATGTGAATTTTTCTTACTAATATTATAAAGTGACTTTTTTATAGTCGAAATAAAGGTAAAGTTAATTTTTTCTTGATTTATTTCATTATTGGAAATGTATTTCTTAATCAATTTGTTTGTTGATTCAAGAAAGAGTTGTTTATGTTTATTAATTCTGGGAATATTAATGATAGATAAAAATAGATCGATGTATAATCTTTGAATGAATAATTTTATAAAATAATAGAATTTCCATATTAATTGAGTATTTCTTATTTTTAATATTTGGAAAATATTTTTTGGCGATTTTAATTTTTTAATATTATTTGTTTTATTAGGACTAATGTCTATTTCTGTAGTTATTTTCTTTTTATCTTTTTTAATTCTTTCTATTTGATTTTTTATTGTACTTGTTTTATCAGTCAAATCCTTCATTTTCGTTTCTATCAATGAAGAATTTGCCCAATTTCCAGATTCAGTTTGACTAAATGATTTGTTAATTAGTTGATTACTAATTAGATAATCGTTTTCTTTGTTCGTTTCATTCGATTCATATATTTCTTTGAATCTAAATAATACAATTGGACTTAATTTTAAAAGTTCTTCTTTTTTTTTTTTTATAAATAGAATACTTTTGATAAGCCATTTTTTGGTTTCTTTTGAAACTCTTCGAAGTATTTTTGTTTTTCCTTTTAATTTTCCTTTTAAAACTTTTAGAGTTATAAAATATTTATTTTTTAATTTTGCAATTTTTTTTTCGAATTCCTTAAAAATGGGCTCAAAAAAGGAAGGGCGCTTTCGGGGAGAACCAAAGGGAAGTTCTGCTTCCATTCCCCAAACTGTTAAAAAACAAAAATCATCTTTTTGTTTTTTATTTTTCATTAGCTCTCCACGGGAGGGGTACAGTTTAGATATATGCCAAGGTTTCAGACAAAAAGGAAATAAAATTTTGATCTGAATCCCATCTCTCAACCAATTTTTTGGAAATTCTGTTTCTGATAATTGAACACCATTATAAGTACATTTAATCTGCATTTCGTTATTCCATTCCTGCAAATCTTCAGACCATTCAGGAAGTTGGAAGAATAACATACGTCCGAGATTTTTGGCTATTATCAATGAAGGTAATAGAATATATTTTCGAAGAATTGATTGAGTTATTAACATGTAACCTCTTATTATTTGCGCAAAAGGAATGCTATCCCAGGCTTCTGCTATCGCTATCCGTTCTTTTTCCTTTATTTTCTTCTCCTTTTTTTTTTCCTTTTCTTTTTTCTCTTCTCTTTTTGTTTGTTCTTCTATAGACTCTAGAATTCTTAATTTTCCCTCTTTACCTGTCCAATTTCGAAAAATTGGTTTAATCAGTCCTTTAATTTGTTTAATCAGTCCTGAGATATCAAAAGAAAAAAGACGGGGGGGGGTTATTCTGTCGACAAAAAGTGGGGAATGCACATTTACTTGAAATAGTTTACAAATAGCTGTTTTTCGCCTTTGAGCCCGCATAGAGCCTTTAAT